ATAAGGGTTTGCCCGTTCTTTGTACATAAACCCTTGTGAGGGTTTCACGCAGTTTCAGCAGTTCTTCCGCTTCCAAGATAAATTCGCCCGTTTGCGCTTCATAAAAAGAACTAGCAGGTTGATGGATCATTACCCTGATGATATAACATAATAAAAGATTCCTCTATCTCGTATCTCACATGATAAAGCGAAGAGAAAAGAAAGATAAAGAATAACAAGAAAAAAAGATAGAATTGAACAACCGTACAGGCATCTTTTGTGCATTGCATACGGCTCTATAATATAATTGACCTTTACCTTCAAGAGAAAAAATAGGATCTATCAGACCCAGATCGGTAAATGATCAAATTACCACCCTTCCTTTCGTAGGAATTTAAAAATACTATGATGGTTCCGTTGCTTTCTATATTAATTAGAAATTTTGTCTGTGATTTTTTTGTGATTCAGCAATCCCAAAGTTTCTTTTTGATCCGATCAAATAAAATGAGTAAAAAATAATCTTTTTTTTTTTCGTACTCTTTCATAACATAAATATTGTTAAGAGCACTCCGGTGTGAAAACAAAAAAGTTTGTGACGCTGAATCGGACTCCCGATAGATAAGATAAAATCAGAAGTACCTTTTATCTCATACTACTCTCTCGATACATAATCTAATGTTTTGAAAAAAGAAAAAAAAAAATTCTCATATCGAATTCGAAGTGCCATGCTATTATTACTTAATATTCATATTTCATATGGCGAAGGCATAGTCTTCTTTTTTCTCTCAAATAAAAAAAAAATCTCAAATAAAAACCTCATTGGCGCCAAGCGTGAGGGAATGCTAGACGTTTGGTAATTTCTCCTCCGACCAGGATAAAAGATCCCATAGAAGCAGCTAATCCCATGCATATTGTATGTACATCTGGTCGCACAAATTGCATAGTATCATAAATAGCTACTCCAGGTATTACCCATCCGCCAGGAGAGTTTATAAACAAATACAGATCTTTGGTATCATCTTCGATACTGAGATATACCATAAGACCAATAAGTTGATTCGAGATCTCGCTATCAACCTCTTGGCCTAAAAAAAGTAATCTTTCTCGATAAAGTCGGTTGATTAGGGTCAAATTGTATCCCTTAAGAACCGTACATGCACCTTTTGACGCATACGGTTCAAAAAAATTGCAAAAACAAAAAGAATCAATGTGTAGATTCCAGTCCTCCTTCTTTTATCATAGCAGGCTCTTTTTAACTTCTTTTCTTCTATTTTTCGATAAAGATAAGTTTTGGCCCCTTTCCCTATAATATAAAAAAGTATTCGAAAAACTTATCGAATTAACTTCTCATTGATGTATTGGTTCATCGAGATCCAATCCAAATCACGATATCATTTTCTTGTTCTGAATGGGCCTCTTCAATCTTTTTAGGTTTATGCTCTACTCCGGGTAAAGATCCGCCCGATTTTGATTTGCACATATAGGACAAATGCTCCCATTACCACTTTTCTTTTTTTTTTTTTTGCTATGACTTTTTTTCAATTCATTTCATACCTTCCGCCGAATATTTGATGGATTCATCTATATTATCGATTGATTAAGAGTTTGAGATTACTTCTCTTTATAAAATCGTTTATAATACAAGTAGTAATCATAAATATATTATCTTACCAATTGGGTTTTTTCTAAACGGAGCCTGGATATTTCGTTTTATTAGTCCAACCAACAAGTCAACCATAAATTATTCTAATTGATAATATTAATTTGAATCCCCCAAAAATGCACTTCACGCTCCAACTTTTTGATGATTCAATGAATCTTTCTTGGGCGAAACAGAGGATATCTCGATCGGGCGAGAGAACGGGGGAATACCATATGGCCCAATATATCTGACAAGTCGCACTATACGTCAACCCAGGATGCATCTTCCTCTCCAGGACTTCGAAAAGGTACTTTTGGAACACCAATAGGCATTAAATGAAAGAAAAAAGAGCTAAGTACTATATTTCACTTTGATGTGGAAACGTAACAATGGGTTTGTTATCTTTATAATATTGGTCTTTATCGTATTTTATCCATAGATTTTATAAAAATTCATAAAGGAAGACAGAATGAATAAAGGAAAATTATTACGACTAGGGCCTTCCAATGATGAACAAGTATGGACGTATTCGTTCAGAGAAAATGATATCAACCCCCATTGCGTATTGGTACTTATCGAGTATAGAATAGATCTGCTTCTCTTTGTTCTTACGAACAGAATTGTTCCATTATTACCAACAGAATAGAACAAATATTAACCCTTGCTCCGAGATAATCCACTGAACAAGGGAGGTCCATAGCATAGTCATAGTATAGTCTTTTCCAATGCAATAAAGTTACGTAGTGTCTATTTTTTTTTGATAAAGGGGTATTTTCATGGGTTTGCCTTGGTATCGTGTTCATACCGTTGTATTGAATGATCCCGGTCGGTTGCTTGCTGTTCATATAATGCATACAGCTCTGGTTGCTGGTTGGGCCG